AGAATAAAAAACTTTCTCAACAAGAATGCATCAACAAAACTGTCCTTCCATATAGATCGTCATGGCATGAACTTTTTCAATAGATTATTCGTTCCGAACCTCTTCCTATTGCTGAAGATTAGTTCCAGCTTTGTTTTTTGGACCACGGACCCGACGTCTTCTGAAACACTTGCTTATCCTGCATGTGCTTTCGGGGCCCCCACTCATTCAATCACTTGCTTGCTTGTGATTGCAGCCATTCCCCGAAAAGGGGAGACTTTGAATCGTCCGCTCCCGTTCATGTAACGAACCGAACAGCGTTAGGTCCCGAATTCTGCGAACCATCGGATCGTCATCAAGATCTCCATTACGTCGTATGATATATCGATCCGGAGAACTGACTTTCCGTTGTAAGTCATCCATTCTGCTCCTATCGTCAGTGATGCGCAGCTGCTTTACGTGCGCTTCGCTCGGCCACATGATGAAGATGTTTTGAGCTAACTGCATGTCGAGCGCTGGCGGCTCCTGAAGTGGTCACTCGTTCCTCGCTTGTTTCAATCTGCGTAAAGAGCTTCAGATCTGATTCTATACTACATACGATATTCCATTTCGGCCCTCAAACGCTCTTCGCTTTAAAGTACAAGGAGCATGCCCGAGGAGGCAACTACGCTCACCGCGCACTTGCATCATTACCATTTCTTCCCGTTAGCTTCGCCCAGCTCCGGAGCCTACCACGAAGTTGAATCATCACGTGGCTGCGCGTCACTTCACACGGTCCTGAGGAAGTCAAAAGACTCTCTCCTCTCACGGCCGAAGGCTCCAAAACACGTTGGAGAGCTTTTAGATCCTTCCCGTCAATGCCTATTCTCCGCAAGTTCCGAAGTGATCCTCATTCTCACCGCAGCTTTCTTATTAGAAAGAAGGGCAAGAATAACATTTTTTGGTAGTACAAAGAGGGAGCAGAATCGTATCTGGCAGTGGTTCTTCGGATCGATCACAGATTCTCGGCCCCGTCCTTTGGCTTCCACTCCTGTTGACCTCTCTTCTTTCCATCCTCTCGTGAGAAGGTAGAGAGCAAAACCAACCCAGCAAACCAAACAGACTATGCCCCCCTTTTTTTAGTAAAGCATGTACTTTTTGCAAGGCTTGCTGAGCTTCTTCATGTGACAGACATCGCAAAAGTAGTCCGTCGAACGATCGCCGATAGAGGGCATCGTGCAAGTATACGATTTTTAACCCTGATGGGTTTCGCAGTCAACCATTTGATAGCCCTGTTTTTGAATATACAGAACTAATAGAATAGAGCTCATCGAAGCAATTTTAAGAGCTAATTGCTTAGAAGAGCTCGGAATTTGACCTCCCTCAAATGGATGGATCTGGGATTCATTATAGAACCGAGCAGAAAGAAGAACCCGGAGCGGGCACGAAAGCGCAGCAGAGTAGTCGCTCTGGAGCAGGTTCTTCGACTGGATCAATGCATGTATGAACCAACAAAAAATCCCGAAGGTCCAGTAACGAATAGAAAAACCCGGATTTGCTTGGGTTAGCTTTTTGGTAGGAAAGGCGGGATCAAGAAAAAATGCCTTAGTCTACTAACGTCAACAATCTCTTTCTTCATATACGATACTGCCCGGTTTGGTATCCAAAAAAACGATAGATATTCCCATTCTTTAAATAGGACAGTTGCACTAAGGAAGAGAGCTAGGGATTTGATAAGGGTGATAAGACAGGATTCCAAACCTGTTGGCGTCTCAAAAAGGGCGCAAGCTAAGGACATTACTATATGAATGAGACTTCATCCTTATTATAAGCGATATCTGAAATTCCTAAAATGCTCTTCTAGTCTCGAGCTTGGTAAATAAGGCCGTGGGAAATAAAAACTTTCTTCCGGCCTTGTTGTGATAGGGGAAGTCACTCTTGCCTTCTCTTTCTTGGGTAGGTCAGTCTTGCTCTCTCTTGTCGGTAAGTATATCTGTCGTGGTATTGCTGTCGTGTCGTGCCGTTCCAGTAGTTTTTGTAAATTAGTAGTTTTGAGAGGAGAGCGCAAAAAGGTAAATAAAGACCGTAGCCAAAAGCAAGGGATTCCCGGGGCCCGAACGAGAGCAGAGGCGGCAAGTATTCTCATAAAAGAAAGGAGAGCAAGCAGGGAGGTAAGAGTGAATAAGACTAGGTTATAGCAACACAACAGAGGTTAGACAGCTCTTACCGGCAGATTTCGTCCTTACGAAACCTTGACCCAGACACGAACTAATCCTTCTCTCTCTCGAATGTATGCCCGGTTTTCGTCGAATCTTTTTGATCACCTTCGAAAACAAACCGGAATTCCGCCTTGACATTCAGAATAGTGGTGCCCACCTGCAGCCTTGAAGTAGACTATTTCTCGAGTGTGATCCTATCTCCAAAGCTTTTTTGCAAAAGGAGTAGGTAGCTTCATAGATGACTAAAAGCTTTTTTTAAAAGCGGATTCTTTCTTCTCCGGGAAGGCCCTTTTCGTGACGCTAATAGAAGGTAAAGCCGGCTTTGGGCTTTTAGAGAATCTTTCTTCTTATATTATGCACGAGGTTGTCTTCCTTTCGTTTGAGTTAAGCGATGAGTTGGGTAAGCTTCGACAGGGTATGGCTTCTCCGGGGCGACTAAGGACACACCCAACCAAACGATCGGTAAAACGGGTCTCCTTTGGTACAATTTCCTCTTCCGGGTCTATCCCGTACGGTTGTTTTCAAAAAGTAGAGTAAAAAAATAGCATTCGTAGAAGGAAATCCTTCATAGATAGAGTAGAGAGAAATGGGAGTAAGCCTTTGGTATTCTGTTCTTATTGCTTAGTCCCTGTCTATTTCTATCTATCAAAATAGACCTTCTTTAAAGCGGAGAAAGATCAGTCCATTATTTCGAACTAAATCACATACATATATATATATATATATATAATAAGGGGTAAGTCTTCTTTCTACTTTCGATTAAAGTTTCGATCGAGTAGAAAGAAGACTCACTACTCAATTCGAAGGCGAAACCCCTTGCTGCCTCTACTTTGAGAAACCTTTTTGCTTCTTTTGTTTGAATATGCTTAACACACACTTTCTGGTCGTCCCTCCAGCACACGGGGATCGGCCCTACGCACCGGGGACGAAGCATAGAGCTTACTGACGCCTGTTGTACTGGAGTGGTTCATCGTCAAAAGAACAACAATGGGTTGTAGCATTTTCGCACTTTTTGTCGTCAGGATGTAAAAGAGGGCTTTCTCGTCTAAAGGCAGGGGTGAGCTTTCTCGCTATAGAATTCGAACTACGAACGAAAGACCAACGAGGATTCAGGAGGAGAAGGAGTAGGAGCTAGCTTTCATTGAAGCAGAGGCACGAAGTAGCGAAGAAATTCGATTAATTAAAAGAAAGGGGCGTTCACTTACTGTTTGCTTGCATGTTGGTTTTTCTCGACCAGAGTCCGGCTTGTGAAGAACTCAAATTGAAAATCGTTTCTATCCCACGAATCCAAAACGAATTTTGGAAAGCCGAGGTTACTGGAAGTAACCACGCCACTGATTTATCCAACGAAAGCAATCGACATGATGATTCGTAGCGAAAACTCTAAAAATCCCGAAGGAAGAAAAGATTGAAGAGATTCGATGAAGCACCTGAATCCACTTTTATCGAGATCCGGAGTTTTTCGAGAAAAGGTCCCATCCTTCAATATCATGATTGGGTCAACCAGGCCAGATCATGAGTAAAATATCATGATCGGGTCGACCAGGCCAGATCATGAGTGAGACGAAAATCGAAAACGTACATAGCTGTTCCAGCTGAAATACTTGGAATAATTCTACCACTTCTACTAGGAGTAGCCTTTTTAGTGCTAGCTGAACGTAAAGTAATGGCTTTTGTGCAACGTCGAAAGGGTCCTGATGTAGTGGGATCGTTCGGATTGTTACAACCTCTAGCAGATGGTTCGAAATTGATTCTAAAAGAACCTATTTCACCAAGTAGTGCTAATTTCTCCCTTTTTAGAATGGCTCCAGTCACTACATTTATGCTAAGTCTGGTTGCTCGGGCCGTTGTACCTTTTGATTATGGTATGGTATTGTCAGATCCGAACATAGGGCTACTTTATTTGTTTGCCATATCTTCGCTAGGTGTTTATGGAATTATTATAGCAGGTTGGTCTAGTAATTATAGGGGGCGGCCGTTCGGTCGCCTATGATAAACGGACCAATAGGTCAAAAATTGCTTTGTGCCGCAGGTGTTGAACGATCTACTCTACACAGGTGTGGGCTTACAGGGCTAGGGCTCATAAACCTTTTCTTTCATTCAAAAATAGGGCTCTGGTTGCTTACTTTTCCGGGCCGGAATCGAGAAATTGAAGTCATAAAAAGAGATCTTTCTCTTCGCACCTCAGATCAAGAGGAAGGGCAGCTTGTCAAGCGTCTGTAGGGCGGCTTAGGGTATAGTATAGTATAGTAGGCGAGCGAGTTAGCGAAGACACGACGACTAATAGATAAGAGAGCGTCGGTGCGTAGCCTTCATTCTTTCTACTACGCTACGCAAAGGTTACGAAGTCACTCGACGTTAAAAGAGTCAAGGGAGAACACCATACCTACATAGAAGAACCGCTGTTCGCTGAGAAGTTGAGGTCTAACCGAAAGCTCCTCTCCTTTCAGTCGAGAACTACGTGCCTCTCCCGGTGGTGGCTTCTAGGCCTCTCCTTGAAGTCAACAGCGAACTTCGTACCTCGTACGGTGTTAAGCTTCGCAGCCTCTCCTTGAAGTCTTTTGCGTGATTTCATACCTTTACTTCAAGGGGGCAAAGCCGCTTCGCACCACTGATAGACGTCACTACGACAGATTCAATTCAAAAGGCGGCTACTTAGCCCTACATTAGGGGGACTAAGTAAGGCCTGAGGCCCCCTTCGAATCCGTAAATTTGAAGAGCATGCCGCAACAAAAGGATGGTCCCTTATGCATTTCTTTCTTTCTGGAAGGAAAATAGAGTACCCCCCATCATGGTGAACCTCTCTTTGTGATCGTGATGAGG